CTTGATATGAACCTATACCTAAAGCTAACATCATGTAACCTAATTGAGACATTGTAGAATAAGCTAAACCTTTTTTAAGATCTTTTTGAGCAAGAGCTATAGTAGCTCCTAATAAAGCGGTTATTGCTCCGACCCAAGAAATAATATTCATTATATAAGGTAGAGCTTGAAAAAGAGGATATGATCGAGCTATTAAAAAAATACCAGCAGCTACCATAGTTGCAGCGTGTATTAAAGCAGAAATTGGAGTTGGTCCTTCCATAGCATCTGGTAACCATACATGCAGTGGAAATTGAGCAGATTTTGCAATTGGCCCTAAAAATAAAAAAAGGGCACATAAACTAGCAAAATATAAATTAACTTCATTGTTAATAAGTAATTCGTTAGATCGTTTGAATAAAGTTTCAAATTCAAAACTGCCAGTTATCCAATAAAAACCCAAAATACCTAATAATAATCCAAAATCTCCTATACGGTTTGTTATAAAAGCTTTTTGACAAGCATTAGCTGCACTAGGTCTCGTAAACCAAAAACCTATTAATAAATAAGAACACATTCCGACTAATTCCCAAAAAATATAAATTTGGATTAAATTAGGACTAAGTACTAAACCTAACATTGAAGCCGTAAATAAACTTAAATATGCAAAAAATCTTACGTATCCTTGATCATGGGACATATAACTATCACTATAAATCATAACAAGAACTCCTACAGTAGTAATTAAAACTAACATAATGGAAGTCAGGGGATCAATTAAAAACCCTATTTTAAAATCAATCTGGTTATTAAAAATCCAAGACCATAAATATTGATGAATAGTATTATTAGTAAATTGTTGCCATAGAATAGTAAAAGAAAAAATCATAGCTATAAATAATACTACTATACTAAGAATAGCCCATATATAACGAAGACTTTTCGTTGATTTTGGAAAAAAAAGCAAATTTGATCCTATTAAAATAGAAGTCAAAAATGGAAGAAAAGGTATAATCCAAATAAATTGATATATAAATTCCATAAATAAATTTTTTATATAATAAAAAATCTTATTTTTTTTTAATTTCTAGTTTATAATTAACTAGATTAAGAAAAAAAATAGACTTAAAAACAAAGAAAAAGTTTAGGATTTTTATCCTACCTATTAAAAATATTAATTAGAATTACTTTACAAATTAAAAAAAAATAAATTATTAAACAAGATAAATTAAAAAAAATTATTTATTTTTATTAAAGTAATAAGATATTATATATAGTTTCTAAACTAAGAGATATATTTTTAATAATATTAAAAATTTCTTTTATAAACGTTTTACAAAAATTAAAATAATTAAACTTAATTATTTTATTTATTAGATTTAATTAATTTGTCATTTTTTTTTAATTTATAATAATTTTTTTCTCATTTACTTATTTACAATAAATCTCATAATGAATATGTATGCCATCATTGAAACCGGAGGTGAACAGCTCCGAGTAGAACCAGGAAGATTTTATGATATTCGTCATTTTGCCCCATTAAGAACAAAAAATTTAAGTTCTAATACTAAAATATTAATTTATCGAGTATTAATGATTCGTAATGAAACTACTATTAATATTGGACAACCTTGGTTAAAAAATGCAATAGTAAAAGGAAGAATTTTACATTCACATCTTGAAAATAAAATTACTGTTTATAAAATGAATTCGAAAAAAAAGACACGACGTAAATTTGGACATAGACAAATTTCAGCTCGATTTGTTGTAGATTCTATTTGTTTAGACGGAAAAGAATTGTATAAATAAAGAAATAAATATAAAAAATTTTTGGGAATAAGAAGTTAAATATAAATGAAAAAAAAAGTTAAAAATCTACAATTAAAAGGAGTTTTTATTTATGGCAGTTCCAAAAAAACGTACTTCTAAGTCGAAAAAAAAAATTCGTGAAACTATATGGAAAGAAAAAGCAAATCAAGCTAGATTAAAGGCTTTTTCATTAGCTCAATCTATTTTAACAGGTCGTTCAAAAAGCTTTTATTACATAACAAATGAAAAAAATTCTAAGCCCTCTCAATAATATCCTATAAAATTTTTAATAAATAAAGATTAATTATATAAGTACAAAAATATATCTTTCAAGACAAAACTTGTAATAAATTTTAAAAGTAACTACTTTAACATAAAATTAAATTTTGTTATAAAAAAAATTAAAAACATTTAATAAAAATATATTTAATAAAAAATAGATAGTTTCATTTAGTTAAAAATAAATGAAACTATCTTAAATATTAAAATAAAAAATTTACAAATTTTGTAATTTTTTTTTGGAGCAGCGGGATTTGAACCCACGATCTCCATCACCCCAAGATGGTACGTTACCAAACTACGCTATGCTCCATTAATTTTTTTTTTAATTTAATTTAAAATAATTTATATATTGTTTTATTTTATAAAAAATATTGACCTTTTAATATAAATTATGTTATATTTATTTTTAATAAGCCGCCATGGTGAAATTGGTAGACACGCTGCTCTTAGGAAGCAGTGCTAACGCATCTCGGTTCGAGTCCGAGTGGCGGTATTTAAATAAAAATCTATTAAATAAAAATAGAATATATTTTATAATTTAAATAATTTATTAAAAGTTAAAAAATTAAATTAACTTCAAATAGTTAAATGAAAAAATATTTTTATATCGTTTAACTATTTGAAATAAATTTAATTAATAAAAAAAATTTATTACAATAAAGTTTTCATGAGATTAAATATTCTTTTTTTATCTAAATTTAAAAAATGAATTTAGATAAAAGAAAATTTACTTTACTGCTCCATAAAGATAAAACTGAGTTGGGATAAATACCAATACCTATAACGGGAAAAATTAGACAAATTAAAATAAAAATTTCGCGTGGTCCTGCATCTATCTCAGAAAAAATTAAAAATTTAGAAAATTTATATCCATAAAACATTTGACGTAACATAGATAATAAATAAATAGGAGTTAATATTATTCCAATCGCTTCTATTATTGTAATAAGTATTTTGAAACTAAAAGAATATTTATGACTAATAATTATCCCTAAAAAAATTAAAAACTCTGCTAAAAAACCACTCATTCCAGGTAATGCTAATGATGCCATTGAAAAACTACTAAACATAGTAAATATTTTGGGCATATAAATAGCTGTTCCTCCCATTTGCTCAAGAAAAAGGGTCCGTGTTCTATCATAACTTATTCCAGCTAAGAAAAAAAGTGCAGCACCAATTAATCCGTGAGAAATCATTTGTAAAATAGCTCCATTAAGACCTAAATCTGTCATAGAACCAATACCAATAAGTACAAAACCCATATGTGAGATTGAAGAATAAGCAATTCTTCGTTTTAAATTACGTTGACTGAAAGAAGTAAGTGCTGCATAAACAATTTGAATTGCTCCTATTATTATGATCCACGGTGCAAAAATAGAATGAGCATGAGGTAATAATTCCATATTAATTCGAATTATTCCATATCCTCCCATTTTTAAAAGTATTCCGGCTAAAAGCATACATGTGCTATAATGTGCTTCTCCATGAGTATCTGGTAACCAAGTATGCAAAGGAAATATTGGTAATTTAACAGCATAGGCAATAAAAAATCCTAAATACAATATTATTTCTAATTCTATAGGATATGATTTATTAGATAAATTTTGTAAATCCAATGTTAATTGATTAGTACCATAAAATCCCATACTTAAAGCTCCCATTAAAATAAAAATGGAACCGCCAGCTGTATATAAAATAAATTTTATAGCAGCATATAATCGTCTTTTTCCTCCCCATATACATAAAAGTAAATAAACTGGAATTAATTCTAATTCCCACATAAAAAAAAAGAGTAAAATATCTTGAGAAGCAAATAATCCTACTTGACCACTATACATTGCGAGCATTAGAAAATAAAATAATCGTGGATTTCTGGTAATGGGCCAAGCAGCTAAAGTAGCTAAAGTAGTAATAAAACCTGTTAATAAAATAAGTCCAATTGAAAGACCATCAATTCCGACTCTCCAATGAAAATCAAAGAAATTAATCCAACTATAATCTTCTTTTAATTGAATAAATGGATTATCAGATTTGAAATGATAACAAAATACATAAGTGATTAAAAGAAATTCTACTAAACAAACACCTAAGGTGTACCATCGAATAATATTATTTCCTTTGGTGGGAAATAATGGAATTAAAAAACCTGCAGATACAGGTAGAAGAACAAGTATAGTTAGCCAGGGAAAATTACTCATAATAAAAATAAAAAAACTTTAAATAAAAAAACCCATACTCAATTTTTTGAGTATGGGTAAAAAAAAGACTTAAAATTTTTTTTTTATTTTTTGCTTAATATGATAGGCCCATACTTCGAGTAGTTTCGGCTCCTAAATAAACACGTACACTTAAAAAATCTGTTGGACAAGCAGATTCACATCGTTTACAACCAACACAATCTTCTGTTCTAGGAGCAGAAGCAATTTGATTAGCTTTACATCCATCCCAAGGTACCATTTCTAATACATCTGTAGGACACGCTCTTACACATTGGGTACAACCAATACATGTATCATAAATTTTTACTGAATGTGCCATTAATTTTCTAAACTCCAATATATTGTTAAAAGCCTTAAATTTAGTAAAGTTATAATATAATATTATTATATAAAAATTTTTTTTTTAATCAAAAAAAAATTAATATTAATTAAAAAAATGTAGCCATTTTTTACTAACTAAGTAAGTTAATTACCATTTTAATAAATTAAATTGATCAATACGAGTTGAATTTTTATTACGATAAATGGCTAAAACAATGGCTAATCCAATAGCAGCTTCAGCGGCCGCAATAGCTATAATAAACATAACAAAAATTTCACCTTTTGTTTCTTGAGTATCAAAAGAATTGGAAAAAGTAATAAGATTTATATTAACAGCATTAAAAATTAATTCTATACACATAAGTGCTCGGACCATATTCCGACTTGTTATTAATCCAAAAATACCAATACGAAATAGATAAGCACCTAAATTAAGTACATGTTCAAGCATTAAAGAATCTCCTTATGAACTAAAAAATATCAAAAAACTCTAGGATTTTTTTCTATTTGTAATTTTTTCTTTTCCTTTGTTTTAATCAAATTTTCTCGACGGGCTATAACAATTGCGCCTATTAAAGCAACCAGAAGAAGTATAGAAAGAAGTTCAAATGGCAATAAAAATTGGGTCAATAAGAGATAGCCAATACGTTGAACATTTTTTGTAGAATCAATTTCTAATAAAGTTTTTGATTCTGTAATTAAAGTAATATTAAACCATGGTGTATTTGAAATTACAGTAACTAATAATAAAAACAGAATCAAACAAATTAAAAAGGTAAATTTATCGCCTATAGTCCAAGAGGGCCAAATTTTTAAAGAATGTGGTTTATTAATTAACATTACAGCAAATACGATTAAAACATTTACAGCCCCTACATAAATTAAAATTTGTGCGGCAGCTACAAAATCGGCATTTAATGCAAAATATAAGAGAGATATACAAAAAAAAACTAGTCCTAAAAAAAACGCTGAATAAACTATATTATTAAGTAATACTACTCCTAAACTTCCGAATATTACACCTATTTCTAAAAGAAAAAAAATAGTTTTATGGAGTGGCTCAAATAATTCAATTATATTCACAATAAATTTAAATCCTTTTTCTATTGTTCTGATTTACTAACTCAAAAAATAATATATATAAATATATTTACATATAAACAAAGTTTTTTTTTAATTTAATCCAAAAAATTTGTAATATTTTTTAAATTTGAATAACTTTCTCTATTTCCTTCAAATAAATAATTTAAATTTGAAATAGTTTGAATTGTGGAATCTTCGATTACGGAAATAGGTAATCGTCCTAAAGCAATTTGATCATAATTTAAATCATGACGATCATAAATTGAAAGTTCATATTCTTCAGTCATGGATAAGCAGTTTGTCGGACAATATTCAACACAATTTCCGCAAAATATACAAACTCCAAAATCAATACTATAATTTTTCAATTGTTTTTTCTTAACTTCTTTTTTCAATTCCCAATCAACAACAGGTAAATTGATTGGACATACACGAACACATACTTCGCAGGCAATACACTTATCAAACTCAAAATGAATACGTCCACGAAAGCGTTCCGATGGAATTAATTTTTCATAAGGGTATTGAATAGTTATTGGTAAACGATTCATATGGTCTAAAGTTACTATAAAACCTTGACCAATATACCGTGCTGCTTGTATTGCTTGTTCACTATAGTTTTGAAGCCTATTTAACATAGTAAACATATTATTAGATATCCTTTAAACATATATATTTTTTTATTTTATGTCTTTTCAAAGATTAAATAATTTTATAAAGTAAAATATTTATAATAAAAGAACTTGAGAAGAAGCTGTTAATAATAAATTACCTAGTGCAATAGGTAAAAGGAATTTCCACCCTAGATCTAATAATTGATCCATTCTTACTCTAGGTAATGTCCATCTTGTCATAATAGAAACGAATAAAAATAAATAAGCTTTGATTAATACAATAGTAATTCCTATTATTACGTTAATAATCTGACTAGTTCCAATATTAAAATTCCATTCTAAATAATTAGAATTTGATATAAATGGAATAGAAAAATGCCATCCACCTAAATAAAGAATTGTTATAAATAATGAAGAAACTAATAAATTCAAATAAGAAGCAACATAAAATAACCCAAACTTTATACCTGAATATTCTGTTTGATAACCTGCAACTAATTCTTCTTCTGCTTCTGGTAAATCAAAAGGTAATCTTTCACATTCTGCTAGAGAGGCAATAAAAAAAGCTAAAAAACCAATAGGTTGACGCCATAAATTCCACCCCCAAAACCCATATTTTGACTGTTCTTCGACGATATCAACGGTACTTAAACTATTAGATAATTATAGTCGATTTAACATTACTGTTAATATCTCTATTTCAAAACCGTACATGAAACTTTAGCGTCATACGGCTCCTCAATGGTTATGTTAATCAAAATCTTATAATTTTTATCATTAAAAAAAATTTTATTAATTTAGTCACTGAGATTCTGTTTGCTATAGTAATAAATGCTTTGGAATCTATCTCAGCCTTTACAAACTATTGTTAGTACTAACTCTAATTATTTCTACTATATTCTAAATGAGAATTGTAAAAGGATTACTTCGTTCCTAATAGTCATTTCCTTTTAATAAAGAGGGCTATACTTCAGATTGATTTTATAAGGAAATACTTTTTACCCATTTCTACTAATGCTAAATCCTTATTATATTTTAATAAATTTTGGTTATCTATAAAATTATTTTATACTAATCTGTTATGTATTTTTGTGTTTCTAACCATTTATTTTTGCTCGATTATGTATAGAATAAAAATATAATAATAAATTTTTCATATATTTTATCTTTTGCTCCCGCTATCAGGTCTCAATAACTAATCTGAACCTGGGGTACATTTTTTAATTGTTTTGCATGCTTTCACTCTTGTATATAGAGGATGGGATTAAATTTTATAACTGCAAATTGAAAAGCTGTTTTATTTGACCCATATGACAATTTAGTTTTTTTTAGTTAAAATAAGAAAAATACTTATTTACTAAAATTGAATTTGAAAAATTATTTTAACGAATCACACGTAGAGATATAGATAATACACATAAAGCTAAAGGAATTTCATAGCTAATAGATTGAGCTGCTGCTCGAAGACCACCTAAAAAAGAATATTTATTATTAGATCCATATCCTGCCATAAGAAGTCCCAGGGGGGCAATACTACAAATAGCGATCCAAAAAAAAACACCTATATTAAGATCAGCTAAAATAATATTATGACCAAAAGGAATTACTAAATAACTTAAAAATACTGGTATAACAACTATTGCCGGCCCAATATTAAATAATAAAATATCTCCTTTAGATGGAATAATATCTTCTTTTAATAATAATTTAAAACCATCTGCTAAAGCTTGAATTATTCCTAAAGGACCAGCATATTCAGGTCCAATACGTTGTTGTATTCCTGCAGATATTTTTCTTTCTGGCCATACTAAAACTAATACACCTATTGTAATTGCTAACAAAAGAATAAGAATTGAAAAAGTAACCCATATTAAATTAAAAAATTCTTTAGATAAACTTAACGAATAGAAAAAATTAATAACTTGTTCTTTAAGATTGGTAGTAAAAACCATGTTAACGATCAACCTCTCCCATAATAATATCTATACTACCTAATATTGTCATAATATCTGCTAATTTCATTCCTTTTACTAATTGAGGAAGAATTTGTAAATTAATAAAACCGGGTGGACGAATTTTCCATCTCCAGGGAAAAACACTATCATCTCCTATTAAAAAAGTACCTAATTCTCCTTTAGGCGCTTCTACTCTAATATAATGCTCTTGTTTTGGTAGTTTAAATGTAGGAGAAGGCTTTTTACTAATAAATTGATATTCAAAATTATTCCATTCTGATTTTTTTCCTCGCTGAAATCGTCGAGCTTCCAAATTTTCGTAAGGTCCTCCAGGAATTGATTTTAACGCTTGCTGAATTATTTTTATGGACTCTTTCATTTCTCCAACGCGTACTAAATAACGAGCTAATGAATCACCTTCTTTTTGCCATTGTACTTGCCAATCTAATTCATCATAACATTCGTAATGATCTACTTTACGAAGATCCCACTGAACGCCCGAAGCGCGTAACATAGGTCCGGATAAACCCCAATTTATAGCTTCTTCTCTTTCAATAATCCCTATGCCTTCTACTCGTTTCAAAAAAATAGGATTTTGTGTAATAAGCTTTTCATATTCATCAACCTTGGGTAAAAAGTAATCACAAAAATCTAAACATTTATCTATCCAGCCATAAGGTAAATCAACAGCAACTCCTCCAATACGAAAATAATTATGCATCATTCGCATGCCTGTAGCTGCTTCAAATAAATCATATATCATTTCTCTTTCTCTTAAGATATAAAAAAAAGGAGTTTGTGCACCAATATCAGCCATAAAAGGTCCAAGCCATAATAAATGAGAAGCTATACGACTTAATTCCAGCATAATAATTCTGATATAACTAGCTCTTTTTGGAACCTGAATATTTGTCAGTTTCTCTGGTGCATTTACAGTTATAGCTTCTGTAAACATTGTAGCTAAGTAATCCCATCGGGTAACATACGGAAGATATTGAACAATTGTCCTATTTTCAGCAATTTTTTCCATACCTCTATGTAAATAACCTAATATAGGTTCACAATCAATAACGTTCTCCCCATCTAAAGTGATCATAAGTCGAAGAACACCATGCATTGATGGATGATGAGGACCCATACTTACTATCATGGATTTTGTTTTCATAGCAAGCATGGTCATATATGACGCTCCTTTTCATTTATTATAAAAAAATAGCTAAAAATATAAAAAAATTAACGAATTTTTAATTTACGAATATTTAATTTATTTATTAAATTTTCATAACTTGTTAAATTTGTTTGCGATAAGTAACTTAAAAGACGCTTACGTTTTCCTAAGATTTTCCATAAGCCTCTTTGAGATGAATAATCTTTGTTATGCCATTTTAAATGATCTGTCAGTTTTAAAACCCTATTAGTTAAATGTGATATTTGAAATTCCATAGATCCTGTTTGTTCTTTAGAAAATAGTGATGAATCACTATATAGTTTTTTGGACATAAAAGTACTGCTCCTAAATTATATTATTTTAAAATAATTAATAATAGATTATAGTTAATTAATAGTCTTTATTCTTTAATATTATAAGTAAAAAAAAAAAATAAAAACTTAAATTTTTAAATAAATTTATAAAAAATAGAAATAATGAGAAATTTTTGGTTATAACCAAGAATTTCTCAACAATTAAAAACTTTTAAGTATACATACGAATTCTTAACATAGTAAACCGACTCCCATTATTTGTATTAAACCAGAATCTATTAATGCATGCCAAATCTTCTAATCGAAAACTAGGCCAAAGAAAATGTTTAATTATCAAACTTTGATTTTCATCCCGAATTTTATGTAATTTTATTAATTTTTCTTCATTTTTTTTTACGATAGATTTATCTAAATTAGAAATTTTATTTTTATTTAAATATAAAAGATTTAATACTTTCAATTCTTTACAATGTCTTGAAAGCATAATATCTTCAAGATTAATTAACTTAAAACTTGTTTTTATATTATTTTGAAAAAAATTTATCCGTGATGTAGATTCATTTAAACTTTCAAAATTTAAAACTTTTTTAAATCTTATTTTTGATTTAAAAAAAACACTTACTACTTTATACATTAAAATTTCATCATCAAGTACACGTGGTATACGATGTTCAGAATTAATTGTTAATTTATTTATACCTACATCTCTGCAAAAAAGAAGACGAAATAAATTTAAATTTTCACGCATTTTAGCAGAAAGTGAAATAAAATTTTCTTGATCTTGCATAAAAGTCATAAGAGAAGCCATATCTCCTAGTTCTTTAAATTTTTTTTCTACATTTTTTGATTTCCATTTCCATTGACGAATAGTTTGATGGCGCTCTCTTTCGCGAAGTAATTTCTTATTTTGAATATTTTTTTTATTTTTTTGCTTTAATAAAGAAATTTTAGGTATGTCTAGTTTTTCTATTTTAGTTATATTTTTTTTTTCTATAAATGGTGGAATTAACCATAAAACTAAATTAGATTTAATATAAATATTTCTTTTATTTTCTAATGTTTGTAAAATTTCTTTATTAAATACAGTTTTTTTGTTTTTTGCTAATTTCATAAAATCAGGTACTTTTTCAAAATCAAGATAGCTATAACATAAATAATTAGATTGATATTGCTTATTTAATTTTTTATTTTGTTCTAATAAAGGATTTATACCTAATTTATAAGAAAAATTTTTTTTTTTAGATAAAACTGAAATTTTTGTTTGTTTTTCTGAAATTTTAAAGTCTTTTTTTACTTTATTTATCCATTGATGAGTAACCTTATTTTTCCATTCTTTTGGTATTATCGTATACCATATTTGTGAAGATATATTATATCTATCAAAATTTTGTAACAATTTTTTCAAATTTTTTTCTTTCAAATTTTCAACTTCTATTATAGGAAAAATTCCTTTTTTTTTTAAATTGTTTTTTATTTCTTTTTTCAAAATAAAATTTAATGTCCAATTTTTTAATAAATCTTTAAAATTATATTTGTTTACTGTTTTTGTTTGCCAAATTTTATGAAATAAGTATGCTTGAGACATTAACAAAATATTTTCTTGATTAAAGTTATTTGCATATTCATAACTAATTTTATCTTTTTTATAATCAATTTGAGAAATTTTTGATAAATTCCAATTTTTTTTTATTAAATTTTGTTTAATTCTTAATATTAAATTAATATTAAACCGAATAAAATAAATATATAAATTTAAAACATTTTTATTTATTTTATTAAATTTTATTCTTATTAAATATAAACATTTTTTTATTATTTCAATATTTTTTTTATAATATTTTCGAATTTTGTATCTAATTTCAATAATTTTTTTTTTATTATTAATATATATTTTATTTTTATTTTCTAATTTATTAGAAAATTTTATTTTATCAAAGCCACTTTTCTCAGTTATTTCTTTAATTTTGTATTTTTTTAAATCTTTCAATTTTTTTAATTTTTTAATATTTATCAAAATTTTAGACTTATTTTTAATTTGATTTTCTGATAAAATATTTTTGTTAAATTTCGGTGTAATTTGTTCTTTTAAAATTGTATTATTTTCATCATGATTTAAAGGAAGTTCATAATTATTTATAATTTTAGTATCTAACTTTATTTTTTTTTCCAACTTTCTATCAATTAATTTAGTATTAACAAAATTAATAGTAATTTTTTTTTTTAGAAACAAAAAATTAAAATAAATTTTATTAAATTTTAATAAAATATTTTTTTTCCATCTTTTTACCAATTCTCTACGAATTGGTTTCCAAAATGAAGACTTCTTTTTAATATCTCCGAAAGGTGCATTAGTTTGAAAACCCCAAGCTGTTAAATAACTATAATTAATTTTTTTTTTTCTATTTTTAACAAAATTTTTATTAGCATTCAATAAATTATTTGAAATTTTTTCTTCATTATTTAAAGAATTCAATATATTTTTTTCTTTATTTGTTTTGAATCGTAAATTATGCCAAGGTTTTAAACTAAAAGGATATATAATTTTTATTTGAAGACCATCTCTAAGCCATTGTTCGGGCAATTCTTTTTCTGAAACTTCAGTACCATCATAAGTACATTTTATATAAATTTCTTTCTTCCACTCATCCCAATCTTCACTCCATTCAGGAGTTTGAAATAATATCAAACGAATAATATTTTTAAATATTATTAATATAGGTAATACTAAATATTTTCTAAAATGTGATTGAATAATCAATAACCAACTTCTTCCCCACTGCGCTAATGGAAAATCCCATCTATTTGCTATTGCAAGACGATCTGCTTTTGTTTTTTTTATACTAATATTATTTCCAGTATCATTTCCAGTTGAAAAAAGTGTTATTTGTTTTCGTTTTTCTATAGGGTTTTTAAAAATATTTTTTATATAAATTAAATTAAATTTATTTAATGAAAATTCGAAAGGAATATGCTTTTCATTTATTCGTAAAAAAAACGGAGAATGTGTTTTAAGTTGTAAAATTTTCCATATTAATGTTTTTCGTCTTCTAGCACGCATAGAACCTTTTACTAATTTCCTACGAAAATCAGATTGTTGTGAAAAACGTCTTACAATTTTTCTTCTTTTATCTTTTCCTTTGATAAGATATCCTAAATTTTTTACTTTTCTTTGACGAATATCAGTAACTCCACCAGCTATAACATCGAATTTATCATTTCGTAATTTAGATGTCCATCGTGGCATTTCTTTTGAAATTTCTTGAAGTCGAAATTTTTTATTAAAATAAAATATTTTTTTTAATAAAAAAATAATTTTATTTAGTTGATTAACATTACTTAAATTATTTAACCAGAGATTTTTCCAAGAGCGTTCTAGTACTTGCCATTTCTCTTGTTCTAATTGTTTAAAATATAAAGCTCTTTGTCGCGTAGATAAATTTAAAACAAGTTCCCAATTAAAATAGGATATTCTACTTAATTTTTTATTTAAAAAATTTTTATTATCTGATTTTGTAACTAAATCTGAAAAAGTGCTTTGTTTATTTAGATTAATAAGGGTTTGCTCTTCTGAAAAGTAAATTTGTTGTAATTTCGTTTCAAGTTTCTTATTTTTCGATCCTTGGATAAGTAAAATTAAAATGCGACGTGCATCTTTATTTAGTGGTTCCCAAGGTAATGGTAAATTTTTTCGCTCTAATTCTCTCCATTGGTTAGAAATCCAAAATTTAAGTTTATTTTCTTTTTTTGATAAATATGATATTTTTTTGTTTTTTTTGAATTCATAAAGATTTTCTAGTAAAAGCCAAGGAGATTTAGATATTATTGTTTTTCCTCGAAAGGATCCATTTAAAAAAGGGTCGTAATTTTTTGTTAAATTATTTCCTTCATTATTAGATAAACCAGTTTTTTTTTCTATAACGTCTTTTATAAAAAAGCCATTGTCTAAAGCTTCAAGTCTATTTTTTAACTCATAATATAAAATGTCTTTTCTTTTTTTTTTCCTATCAATCCAATCTGTATATAAATTATTAGATAAAACAGGTTTTTTTGAAATATTTAAATAATTTATTAAATCTTTTTCAAAAATAGACAAACTTGGTAAAGCTGTAAAAGATATTTTTTGTTTTCCATCATTTATAGATATATCAAAAAAATATTGTGATACTTTTTTTTTTACGGGGCTTCTATTACTGAATCGACTATTTTCAATATAGCGTAATGGTCGATTCCATCGACGATGATCAAAAAAGAATGTAGGCCAGGGTTTATTTAGCCACGAAAATCTCAATTGTTGATTAAATTGAAATTCGTCATTTAATTTTTTAGTAAATAGTGGTACTGGAGCTCTGCCTAAATATATTAGGAAATATGCTAAAATAAAGATGCTAAATGTTCGATAAATAAGACGTTTTACTAAAAGATAAAGTACAGGTGAATCTTGTTCAATACGAACTAAAAGTATTTTTATGAAATTCAAGAAAAAAAAGTGACCACTTAACCAACCAAAAAAACAACTTAAAAAAAATAGAAAATTATTACTATAGCGAAAAAAAAAAAGATTAACTAATCTAGCTAATATAGGACTTGGTAAAAGAACAGGATTTAATAATTGAAAAATAAAACTATCAAAAAATACTTTATAAATTCGAGGATCATTAATTGAACCTATGGGACGTAGAGATTGGTAATCTAAAAGGTCTTTAATTCTATACCAATAAAATAAAATATATGGTAGAACTAGTAAAGTTATTGTATGAGGTTTTATTAATATTATATAAAAAGGTGAATAATATATTGATAAAAATATTATTAATTGTCCTAAAATTAAACCACTTAGAGCTATAGTACCACTTAGATTTCCCTCTAAAAGAAAAGCTCGTATAGATAAAATTTGAGAAGGGCCAATAGGCAGTGTTGTAAGAAATCCATAATATAGTCCAAATAAAATCAACGGACTTGAAATATTTATCCATGATAATATTGAAGCCCATAGCACACAAAGCTGTAAGGGAATGTTTGTTATCATAATAAAATAGTTTCTTCCTTGAAGGCATAGAAGTGGGATAAAATAAAAAAGTTAATTTAATTTTGTTGGGGATAAAAGAAGTAAAAAGTTAAATTTAATAAATTATTTTTTATTCAGTTAATTAACTGAATAAAAAATAATTTATTAAATTTCGTAATTATTTAATTCTAATAAATTATTGAAAAGTAAAATATTAAAAAGTAAAATACTTAATTAAATTTTATTTTTTGTTTCTTTTTTTGTTAAATTACTCCAACCTAAATTTTCTAAATTATTATTACGCCGTAAAGGACGGGTAACAAGTTCAAGAACATCTCTTGCATTTGTAAAACCATGAATTTGGGCAAAAGTAAATTCAACAGACCATTTGGTATTAATTCCTCTTGCTTCCAAAGGATTTGCATGCGCCATACCAGTAATTGCTAAATCAGGTTTTAATTCACGCATACGTTGTATTTGATTATAATTATCAGGTTTTTCAACAATACGTGGCATAGGTATGGACATATTTTTACATGTATTTTGTGAAAATAATAATTCAGCTGCTTGATATCGTTTATCTAAATAAGGAATACCAATTTCGTAAACAATCATTCCACAACGAATTAAAAATCTAGCTAACGATATTTCTAAAAGATTATCTCCCATAAAAAAAACAGATTTTCCGCGTACTAAATCTAAATAATCTTTTAAATTTTCCCAGATTTGTTCTTCTCTTTTTTCTAAACCTTCGGTTTTAATTCCAAATACAGAACAAATTTTTTCAATCCAAGCTCGCGTTCCATCAGGACCAATAGGAAAAGGTGCTCCTATCAATTTACATTTACGACGTCTCATTAAAGTTGTTGCTGTACGACTTAAAAATGGATTAACACCACATACATAAACTTGATCACCTAAAGAAGGAAGGTCAGTATATCTTTGAGCTGGTAGCCAGCCCGATACTTGAATAGATTGACGTTTTGATTCTGAACTAAGTTGGGAAGCTACAGTAGAAGGTAAAGAACCAAAAAGAACTAATGGAGGATTTTTTTTTAATTTTTCAAAATTTTTACTTTTATTAGCTGTTTCTTCTTTTTTTTCAAGAGAAAGAAAAGAAAATAAATTTTGTATATTTGAATCTTGTATTACTTTTTTTCTTTCAATTAATAAAATTTGCTCTGGGCAACGATGTGCCATAGCAGCTAAAACAGTATCTTCTCCCTGAGTAGATGCATAATCTAGTCCATTTGCTCTTGCTACTATAATTGGTATACTAAGCTCATTTTCTAGTTTGGGTGCCATGCCTTCTAAATCCATTTTTATTATTTCTGTGGTACAGGTACCAATCCATATAATAACACTTGGATTTCGATCTTTTTTAATTTGAAGACAAAGTCGTTTTAATTCTTCATAATCATTTAATTGAGCTGAAATATCTCCTTCTTCTGATTCTGCCATTGCATAGCGAGGTTCTGCGAAAATCATAACTCCCAAAGCATTTTGTAAAAAATAACCACATGTTTTTGTACCTACCACTAAAAAAAAGCTATCTTCAATTTTTTGATATAACCAAGCTACACAACTAATAGGGCAAAAAGTGTGGTAATTACCTGTTTCGCATTCAAAAGTGAGAGTTTCAGATATTTTATTTGACATAGATATAATTCCTTAACTAATGAACAAAATAGATTAAATTTTAAATTATTGTAAAATCCAGTAAGTTTTCTTTATGCTTTTTTTCTCCCTGATTTTCACCAATAGGATTTAAATAAAAATCAGATAGTAAGCTAAATAATTCTCGATCTGGAACTTCTTTTGGCACAATCCCTTCTGGTTGTGATAAAATTTGATCTGCTATATTTAAATAGAAATCACAAACATAATTAAGAGAAGGTTGTAATTCTACCATTTCAAATAATGTTTTGCCCTTTACTCTAGATACTCGAATATCTTCGATAAGAGGTAATACTTCTAACACAGGCATTGGACAAGCTTCTACATATTTATCGATTAAATCTCGTTTTGATGTTCTATTTCCTACTAGTCCTGCTAATCGAAGCGGATGTGTACGGGCTTTTTCCCGGACTGAAGCAGCGATACGATTAGCTGCAAATAATGCATCAAATCCATTATCTGTTATAATTATACAATAATCAGCATAATTTAATGGGGCAGCAAAACCACCACAAACTACATCACCTAATACATCGAATAAAATAATATCATATTCATAAAAAGCATTTGATTCTTTTAATAATTTTACAGTTTCTCCTACAACATAGCCTCCACAGCCAGCTCCTGCAGGCGGTCCTCCTGCTTCTACACAATCAACGCCTCCATAACCTTTGTAAATAACGTCCTCGGGCCAAACATCTTCATAATGATAATCTTTTAATTGTAAAGTATCAATAATTGTTGGTATTAAAAACCCTGTAAGGGTAAAGGTACTATCATGTTTAGGATCACATCCGATTTGTAAAACTCGTTTTCCACGTCTTGCTAAAGCAATAGAAATATTACAACTAGTTGTTGATTTACCAATTCCACCTTTACCATAAACTGCTATTTTCACGTAAAAATCCTCCTATTAATCAAATTATTTATATTTTTCTATTAAATCTTATTGTTCTATGGTCATATTAAATAATCTAATTTATAATAACATATTTTTATTATTATCTTCAGCTATGTCTTAAATTTTCTCAAAATATGTCTTTAAATTATTTAAAAAATAAAAAAAAATAAGAT